GAAAAAACGTGAACGGTTATTGGATTGATGAGAAAATAGAATTCTGGGTCGCGAACAGTGATTCGATTGATGATGAAGAAAGAGAATTCTTGGTTCAGTTCTCCACCTTAACGACAGAAAAAAGGATTGATCAAATTCTATTGAGTCTGACTCATAGTGATCATTTATCAAAGAATGACTCTGGTTATCAAATGATTGAACAACCGGGATCAATTTCCTTACGATACTTAGTTGACATTCATCAAAAGGATCTAATGAATTATGAGTTCAATAGATCCTGTTTAGCAGAAAGACGGATATTCCTTGCTCATTATCAGACAATCACTTATTCACAAACCTCGTGTGGGGCTAATAGTTTTCATTCCCCATCTCCTCATGGAAAACCCTTTTCGCTCCGCTTAGCCCTATCCCCTTCTAGAGGTATTTTAGTGATAGGTTCTATAGGAACTGGACGATCCTGTTTGGTCAAATACCTAGCGACAAACTCCTATGTTCCTTTCATTACGGTATTTCCGAACAAGTTCCTGGATGACAAGCCTAAGGGTTATCTTATTGATGATAGTGACGATATTGATGATAGTGACGATATCGATATTTATGATAGTGATGATGACCTTGATATTGATACGGAGCTGCTAACTATGTATATGACGCCGAAAATAGACCGATTTGATATCACCCTTCAATTCGAATTAGCAAAAGCAATGTCTCCTTGCATAATATGGATTCCAAACCTTCATGATCTGCATGTGAATGAGTCGAATTACTTATCCCTCGGTCTATTAGAGAACTATCTCTCCAGGGATTGTGAAAGATGTTCCACTGGAAAGATTCTTGTTATTGCTTCGACTCATATTCCCCAAAAAGTGGATCCCGCTCTAATAGCTCCGAATAAATTAAATACATGCATTAAGATACGAAGGCTTCTTCTTCCACAACAACGAAAGCACTTTTTCATTCTTTCATATACTAGGGGATTTCACTTGGAAAAGAAGATGTTCCATACTAACGGATTCGGGTCCATAACCATGGGTTCCAATGCGCGAGATCTTGTAGCACTTATCAATGAGGCCCTATCGATTAGTATTACACAGAAGAAATCCATTATAGAAACTAATACAATTAGATCAGCTCTTCATAGAAAAACTTGGGATTTTCGATCCCAGATAAGATCGGTTCAGGATCATGGGATCCTTTTCTATCAGATAGGAAGGGCTGTTACACAAAATGTACTTCTAAGTAATTGCCCCATAGATCCTATATCTATCTATATGAAGAAGAAATCATGTAAGGGAGGGGATTCTTATTTGTACAAATGGTACTTCGAACTTGGAACGAGCATGAAGAAATTAACGATACTTCTTTATCTTTTGAGTTGTTCTGCCGGATCGGTCGCTCAAGATCTTTGGTCTTCATCCAGACACGATGAAAAAAATTGGATCACTTCTTATGGATTCGTTGAGAATGATTCTGATCTAGTTCATGGCCTATTACTATTATTACTATTAGAAGTAGAAGGCGCTCTGGCTCTGGCGGGATCCTCACGGACAGAAAGATATTGCAGTCAGTTTGATGATAATCGAGTGACATTACTTCTTCGGTCCGAACCAAGGAATCAGTTAGATATGATGCAAAATGGATCTTGTTCTATCGTTGATCAGAGATTTCTATATGAAAAATACGAATCGGAGTTTGAAGAAGGGGAAGGGGCCCTCGATCCGCAACAGATAGAGGAGGATTTCTTCAATCACATAGTTTGGGCTCCTAGAATATGGCGCCCTTGTGGCAATCTATTTGATTGTATCGAAAGGCCCACTGAATTGGGATTTCCCTATTGGACTGGGTCATTTCGGGGCAAATGGATCATTTATCATAAAGAGGATGAGCTTCAAGAGAATGATTCGGAGTTCTTGCAGAGTGGAACCATGCAGTGCCAGACACGAGATAGATCTTCCAAAGAACAAGGCTTTTTTCGAACAAGCCAATTCATTTGGGACCCTGCGGATCCATTCTTTTCCCTATTCAAAGATCAGCCCTCTGTCTCTGTGTTTTCACGTCGAGAATTCTTTGCAGATGAAGAGATGTCAAAGGGGCTTATTGCTTCCCAAACAAATCCTCCTACATCTATATATAAACGCTGGTTCATCAAGAATACGCAAGAAAAGCACTTCGAATTGTTGATTCATCGCCAGAGATGGTTTAGAACCAATAGTTCATTATCTAATGGATCTTTCCGTTCTAATACTCTATCCGAGAGTTATCAGTATTTATCAAATCTGTTCCTATCTAACGGAACGCTATTGGATCAAATGACAAAGACATTGTTGAGAAAGAGATGGCTTTTCCCGGATGAAATGAAACATTTGATTCATGTAACAGGAGAAAGATTCCCCATTCCTTAGCCGTAAAGATATGTGCCCATGAAAAGGGGATTAAGTGGAACAGAATTGGCCGGATGGTAGAGTCGTGGAAACACTTGTTTCTTCCATCTTTTTGGCCT